ATTACATCGATGTGGATTGCCCCGGGAAATAGCAATCGAGCTTTTCCAGACATTTGTAATTCGGGGACTAATTCGAGAACATCTTGCTTCGAACATCGGTGTGGCTAAGAGTAAAATTCGGGAAAAAGAACCGATTGTATGGGAAATACTTCGGGAAGTTATGCAAGGGCATCCTGTATTGCTGAATAGAGCACCTACTCTGCATCGATTAGGCATACAGGCATTCGAGCCCATTTTAGTGGAAGGGCGTGCTATTTGTTTGCATCCATTAGTTTGTAAGGGATTCAATGCAGACTTTGACGGGGATCAAATGGCGGTTCATGTGCCTTTATCTTTGGAGGCTCAAGCGGAGGCGCGTTTACTTATGTTTTCTCATATGAATCTTTTGTCTCCAGCTATTGGGGATCCCATTGCCGTACCCACTCAAGATATGCTTATTGGACTCTATGTATTAACGAGCGGGAATCGTCGAGGTATTTGTGTCAATAGGTATAATCCTTGGAATCGTATAAACTATCCAAATGAAAGAATTGCCAATACTAACTCCAAGTATACGAAAAAAAAAGAACCTTTTTTTTCGAATTCCTATGATGCAATTGGAGCTTATCGGCAAAAACAAATCCATTTAGATAGTCCTTTGTGGCTTCGGTGGCGACTAGATCAACGCCTTATTTCTGCAAGAGAAGCGCCGATCGAAATTCACTATGAATCTTTGGGTACTTATTATGAGATTTATGGACACTATCTAATAGTAAGAAGTATAAAAAAAGAGATTCTTTATATATATATTCGAACCACGGTTGGTCATATTTCTCTTTATCGCGAAATCGAAGAGGCCATACAGGGGTTTTCCCAGGCCTGTTCCTATGATTCCTAAGCTAAGTAATTCTATGAGACCCGTCGAAATTCGGGTCTCCCTGGTTTAACTAGGATCCTACTTATTGAAGAATTTCAACGCGAATTAAGATCGAGAAAAGAAAGTTTTCCAATCACCGACTCAAATCCATTGTCAAATCCTACTCAACAGAATATGGAGGTACTTATGGCAGAACGGGCCAATCTGGTCTTTCACAATAAAGTGATAGACGGAACTGTTATGAAACGACTTATTAGTAGATTAATAGATCACTTCGGAATGGCATATACATCACATATCCTGGATCAAATAAAGACTCTGGGTTTCCAACAAGCTACTGCTACAGCCATTTCATTAGGAATTGATGATCTTTTAACAATACCCTCGAAGAGATGGCTAGTTCAAGATGCTGAACAAGAAAGTTTCATTTTGGGAAAACATCATCAGTATGGGAATGTACATGCTGTAGAAAAATTACGCCAATCCATTGAGATATGGTATGCTACAAGTGAATATTTGCGCCAAGAAATGAATCCTAATTTTAGGATGACCGACCCGCTTAATCCAGTCCATATAATGTCTTTTTCGGGAGCTCGGGGAAATGCATCTCAAGTACATCAATTAGTAGGTATGAGGGGATTAATGTCGGATCCCCAAGGACAAATGATTGATTTACCCATTCAAAGCAATTTACGCGAAGGACTCTCTTTAACAGAATATATTATTTCTTGCTACGGAGCCCGTAAAGGAGTTGTGGATACTGCGGTACGAACATCGGATGCTGGATATCTCACGCGCAGACTTGTGGAAGTAGTTCAACACATTGTTGTACGTCGAACGGATTGTGGCACCGTACGGGGTAGTTCTGTGAGTCCTCGAACGCGGAATGCTATGATGCAGAAAAGGATGTTTATCCAAACATTAATGGGCCGTGTATTAGCAGATGATATATATATAGGTTCGCGATGCATTGCCACTCGAAATCAAGATATTGGCCTTGGACTTGTCAATCGAGTCATAACCTTTCGAGCACAATCAATATCTATTCGAACTCCCTTTACTTGTAGAAGTACATCTTGGATCTGTCGATTATGTTATGGCCGGAGTCCGACTCATGGCGACCTGGTCGAATTAGGAGAAGCTGTAGGTATTATTGCGGGTCAATCTATTGGAGAACCGGGCACTCAATTAACATTAAGAACTTTTCATACCGGTGGAGTATTCACTGGAGGTACTGCAGAACATGTGCGAGCTCCTTCTAATGGAAAAATCAAATTCAATGAGGATTTGGTTCATCCCACACGTACACGTCATGGACATCCTGCCTTTCTATGTTCAATAGACGTGTATGTAACTATTGAGAGTGAAGATATTATACACAATGTGCGTATTCCGTCCAAAAGTTTTCTTTTAGTTCAAAATGATCAATATGTAGAATCAGAGCAAGTAATTGCTGAGATGCGCGCAGGAACAGCCACTTTGAGTGTTAAAGAGAAGGTTCGAAAACATATTTATTCGGATTCAGAGGGCGAAATGCATTGGAATACCGATGTATATCATACATCGGAATTTACATACGGGAATGTTCATCTCTTACCAAAAACAAGTCATTTATGGATATTATTAGGGGAGCCGTGGAGATCCAGTCTCGTCTCCCTTTCGATTCACAAGGATCAAGATCAAATGAACGCTCATTCTCTTTCTGGCAAACGAAGATCCATTTCTAACCCCTCAGGAACTACTAATCAAGCGAGACAAAAATTCTTTAGGTTGGAGTGTTCTGAGAAAAGGGGGGGTAGGAGTCCTAATTCTTCAGAACGGAATCGAATCATATGTACGGGTCTTTGTAATCTCAGATATCCGGCCATTCTCGACGAAAATTCTGATTTATTGGCAAAGCGGCGAAGAAAGAGATTCATCATCCCACTCCAAGCGATTCAAGAACGCGAGAACGAACTAACACCCTCGTTGGGGATCTCAATTGAAATACCGATCAATGGGATTTTCCCTAAAAACAGTATTCTTGCATATTTCGATGATCCGCAATATAGAAGAAAGCACTCGGGAATTATTAAATATGAAACAATCGAAATGCAGTCAATCGTCAAAAAAGAGGATTTCATTGAGTATGGGGGAGTCACGGAATTAAAGCCAAAAGACCCAATAAAAGTCGATCGATTTTTTTTTATTCCCGAGGAAGTGCATCTCTTACCTGAATCTTCTTCAATAATGGTACGAAACAATAGTATTATTGGAGGAGATACACCAATCACTTTAAAGACCAAAAGCCGAGTAGGCGGGTTAGTCCGAGTGGAGAGAAAAAAAAAACGAATTGAACTTCGAATCTTGTCTGGAGATATCCATTTTCCTGGAAAGACAGCAAAGATCTCCCAACATAGTGGCGTTTTGATACCACCAAGAATAGGAAAGAGAAATTCCAAGGAAAACAAAAAATGGCTCTATATCCAACAGCTCACACTTACCAAGAGAAACTATTTTGTTTTAGTTCGACCTGTAATCACATATGAAATAACGGATGGGCTCAATTTAGTAAGACTTTTACCCCCGGATATACTGCAAGAAAGGGATAATGTACAACTTCAAATTGTCAATTATATCTTTTATGGAAACGGCACGCTAATTCGGGCACGTTCGGAGACAGGTATTCAATTAGTTCGGACTTGTTTAGTATTAAATTGGGACCAAGACAAAAAAAGTTCTTCTAGCGACGAGGCCCGTGCTTCCGTTGTTGAAATAAGGACAAATGGTTTGATTCAAGATTTTCTAAGAATCGACTTAGCAAAATCACCTATTTCGTATACTATCAAAAGGAATGATCTATCGGGTTTAGGGTTGATCTCCGAGAGTGAATCAGATCGCACCAGGATCAACCCCTTTTCTTCCAGTTATTCCTATTCCAGAGCAAGGATTCGAGAATCCCTTACCCAACATCAAGGAACTCTCCATACGTTGTTGAATCAAAATAAGGAATGCCAATCTTTGATAATTTTGTCAGCATCCAATTGTTCTTGTTCGCGACTCGGTCCATTCAACGATGTAAAGTCTCCCGATGTGATAAAAGAATTCAGTCACAAGGACCCCCTAATTTCAACTAGGCAATTGTTGGGTCCTTTAGGAACAGGTCTTCAAATTGCGAATTTTTATTCATTTTCACATTTAATAACTTCGAATCCGATCTTGGTAACTAACTATTTCCAACTTGACACTTTGAAACCGCCTTTTCAAGTACTTCAATATTTTTTAATGGATGAAAATGGGAAAATTGTGAAGGCCGATCCGTGCAAGAACATCGTTTTGAATCCATTTGCTTTAAATTGGGATTTTTTGCATTACACTTGTTGTGAAAAGCCATCTACAATCATTAGTCTTGGGCAGTTTATTTGTGAAAATGTACGGATAGCCAAAAAAGGACCGCATCTAAAATCGGGTCAAGTTCTAATTGTTCAAGGTGACTCTGTAATAATACGATCAGCTAAGCCCTTTTTGGCTACCCCCGGGGCAACTGTGCATGGTCATTATGGGAAAATGCTTTCGAAAGGAGATACCTTAGTTACGTTTATCTATGAAAAATCAAGATCGGGTGATATAACGCAAGGTCTTCCAAAAGTGGAACAGGTGTTAGAAGTGCGTTCAATTGCTTCAATATCAATGAATCTCAAAAAGAGGGTCGAGGCTTGGAACAAACGTATAATAAGAATTCTTGGAATTCCTTGGGGATTCTTGATTGGTGCTGAGCTAACTATAGTGCAAAGTCGTATCTCGTTAGTTAATAAGATCCAAAAGGTTTATCGATCCCAGGGCGTGCAGATACATAATAGGCACATCGAAATTATTGTCCGTCAAATAACCTCCAAAGTGTTGGTTTCAGAAGACGGACTGTCTAATGTTTTTTTGCCCGGAGAACTCGTTGGATTGTTGCGAGCGGAACGAATGGGACGCGCTTTGGAAGAAGCGATCTATTACCGAGCTGTCTTATTGGGAATAACTAGAGCGTCTCTGAATACTCAAAGTTTCATATCTGAAGCGAGTTTTCAGGAAACTGCTCGAGTTTTAGCAAAAGCGGCTCTCCGGGGTCGGATCGATTGGTTGAAAGGCCTGAAAGAGAACGTTGTTCTGGGGGCAATGATACCGGTTGGTACTGGATTCAAAGGCAAAGGATTAGTGCACCCTCCAAGGCAACATAAGCATCTTCCCTTGGAAATAAAAGAGAAGAATCTATTCGAGGGGGAAATGAGAGATATTTTATTTTACCACAAAACCTTATTTGATTCTTTCCTTTCAAAGAATTTCCACGATACATCAGAACAATCATTTCTAGTATTTAATGATTCCTAAGAGCCGATTCACTCTTTTGATTTTAAAAGGATCTATATTTGGATTTGATCCAGTCATTTGATTTGGGAAGAGTAATCAAAATAATAATGAATAGAAAAAATAATAATGAATAGAAAAGAAGAATGGCTTGGCCCTATCTTTCGGGCCAATCTCTGGTAGAAGGGAAGGTTCCATCGGAACAATTTTTTTTTTCAGGGTACCTCGTCTTTTTTTGTTTTTTGAAAAAAAAAACAAAAAGAGGGAGGAGTGTGGGGAGAAATGACAAGAAGATATTGGAACATAAATTTGGAAGAGATGATGGAAGCGGGAGTTCATTTTGGCCATCGTATTCGAAAATGGAATCCTAAAATGGCACCTTATATTTCTGCAAAGCGTAAAGATAGGCATATTACAAATCTTATTAAAACTGCCCGTTTTTTATCAGAAACTTGTGATTTGGTTTTTGATGCAGCCAGTAAGAAAAAACAATTCTTAATTGTTGGCACTACAAAAAAAGCAGCTGATTCAGTATTACGGGCTGCAATAAGGGCTCGGTGTCATTATGTTAATAAAAAATGGCTCAGCGGGATGTTAACGAATTGGTCGACTACAGAAACGAGACTTCAGAAGTTTAGAGACTTGAGAACCAAACAAAAAACAGGAAGATTGGATCGTCTTCCGAAAAGAGATGCGGCCATCTTGAAAAGACAATTATCTCGCTTGCAAAGATATCTTGGCGGGATTAAATATATGACAGACTTACCCGATATTGTAATCATTCTTGATCAGCACGAAGAATATACGGCCCTTCAGGAATGTATCACTTTAGGAATTCCAACAATTTGTTTAATTGATACAAATTGTGACCCCAATCTCGCAGATATTTCGATTCCAGCGAATGATGATTCTATCTCTTCCCTCCGATTTATTCTTAAAAAATTAGTATTCGCAATTCGTGAGGGCCGTTCTGAGTCGCTACGAAATTCGTAATTAATAAGAAGAAAACGACCTTATGTCGTTTCGGAATCCTCATAGGTTTATCGAATCGCTTACTATTTCTGAATCTCAAAAACGAGATAAAAAGAACTGGGCATAGAGTGTGATTAATTGGTATTCAAAATATACGATTCAAGTAGTTAAGTCAAGAAAAAGATGGTTGAATCAAAATAATTTCGTTTAAAGTTTTCTTTTTGTCAGAGAGCAATATGAATCTTTTATCAGGTTCCACTAACATACTAAAAGGGTTATACGAGATATCCGGTGTAGAAGTAGGCCAACATTTCTATTGGAAAATCGGGGGTTTTCAAGTTCACGGCCAAGTACTGATTACTTCTTGGGTTGTAATTGCTATCTTATTAGGTTCCGCTGCGCTAGCTGTTCGGAAACCACAAACCATTCCGACCGGTGTGCAGAATTTTTTCGAATATGTCCTTGAATTCATTCGAGATGTGAGTCAAACTCAAATTGGAGAAGAATACGGTCCTTGGGTTCCTTTTATTGGAACTATGTTTCTCTTTATTTTTGTTTCTAATTGGTCGGGCGCTCTTTTACCTTGGAAAATCATACAATTACCTCAGGGGGAGTTAGCCGCACCCACGAATGATATAAATACTACGGTTGCTTTGGCTTTACTCACGTCAGTGGCATATTTCTATGCAGGTCTTACTAAAAAAGGGTTAGCTTATTTCGGGAAATATATTCAACCAACGCCAATCCTTTTACCTATTAACATCTTAGAAGATTTCACAAAGCCCTTATCACTTAGTTTTCGCCTGTTTGGAAATATATTAGCTGATGAATTAGTAGTTGTTGTTCTTGTTTCGTTAGTACCTTTAGTAGTTCCTATCCCTGTCATGTTCCTTGGATTATTTACAAGTGGTATCCAAGCTCTTATTTTTGCAACTTTAGCCGCGGCTTATATAGGCGAATCCATGGAGGGCCACCATTGACTAGTTTTCAAAAGAGTCTTTTTTTAGCTTCGACGAAGACAATATAGGCGCGGCTCAAACTAATCGATTTCGAAAAAACAATATCTATACCTCCACGATATACGATTTAAAGTAATAGCAAAAAGATTAGGCTTATTGAACAGAGAATTGTAAAAAAAAAGGAAAGAGATCGAAAAGATCTTTTGCCAAAAATTCGCCTTTTTATAGCGATATCTCCCTGCAATGAATATTTTTCTATGGGTTGACCAATCCCAATCGTCAACTAGAATGATTTCCTTTTCAATTGATTTGATTCAACGAGGGGCCATAAAATTTTTCAGAAATATGAAATGGAATGAACTTTGATCAATCACTTTTTACGCAATGAGTCCGTACTAATAAATTTGTCCTTTTTGATTGTATCCATGCAGAATCATGATAAAGAGCGGGAAAGAAGAATTTACAAAAACAGAAATCAAAAATGGAAGAGGGGATCGAATTGAATGGCGCTAAGGCAACTCTTGTAGCTGTTTCGACGAATGATTCTCAAATCCGATTGGCTCTAAGATGGATGAAGGGTTGGTTTCCATTAGGAAAGAAATACGTGTATATGGTATATTAGCTAGTTCGATAGGAATTAACGATCGATCTAATTTGACCTTCGAATGTGAATTTATGCGGAGAGTCTCCTATGCGAAGTTCGTAGTTATTTCGACTGGATGAATCGTAGCGAGGGAAGAATTAAATCATAATTCATTGGGTGAGTGTATCATTAACCATTTCTTTTTTTGGGACGAGGAACTTATCATGAATCCACTGATTTCTGCCGCTTCCGTTATTGCTGCTGGATTGGCTGTAGGGCTTGCTTCTATTGGACCTGGAGTTGGTCAAGGTACTGCTGCGGGCCAAGCGGTAGAAGGTATCGCAAGACAGCCGGAGGCGGAGGGGAAAATACGAGGTACTTTGTTACTTAGTCTAGCTTTTATGGAAGCTTTAACAATTTATGGCCTGGTTGTCGCATTAGCCCTTTTATTTGCGAATCCTTTTGTTTAATCTTAGAAATATGAAAACCTTTTTTTCATTTTGGGTTGCCTTTTCCTTCTGCTTTGCTTTTGCAAATTCGATCAAGATTTCATTCTTCCAATTCCTCATTCGTTGAAAAAATAACCCACGGGAAGGGCTGATTTGCGGATGAGGAATTAGCATGCCGACTCGCTTTCAGCCTTCCCCTTTGTAGTCCAAGAAGGCCCTTTTTAGAAAGGGTTACAGTGGGGAATTCATAATTTCTTCGAAAATCAAATCGATTTTCGAGTCGATTTCGAACTAGGAAGAAATGGGAAAATAAGAATGATTCTCCTCTTGATTAGTTGCGTCAGTACCCAACCAAGATCCCCCAGAGAAAGGGCGCGAAGTGATACAAAGTGATACAAAAAGACTTCTGTTCGATTTTTGAGTCTATCTATAAGAGGAGATCATATGAAAAATGTAACCGATGCTTTCCTTTCTTTAGGCCACTGGCCATTCGCCGGGAGTTTCGGGTTTAATACTGATATTTTAGCAACAAATCCAATAAATCTAAGTGTAGTGATTGGGGTATTGATCTTTTTTGGAAAGGGAGTGTGTGCGAGTTGTTTCTTTCAAGAATAGGCTGGATCCAACCAGCTGTACTTTTTCCGTTCTAACTAGGAACGAAAGGTGCATGAGCTTGCGAATTCCTTCTCAATAAATGAAAAAAAATTCAGAAATCATAGAGAAGAACCATAGCATTTCGTAATTCATTGGTCATATAGACTTTGATTCTCTATCACCTAATATTGTGGGATCAGTAACATGGTTAAAGCTAAATCATTTAAAGTCCAAACGCAGCATGGTATTCTTTCTACCCCTATGTTAATATATAATAATATATATTATGTTAATATAGAGATGGCTTCAACAAAAATCATTTTATTGCTATAGAACACTCATCTCGATAAACTGATTGAAACTACTTAATTGGATTTGATTTCCTTTTTAGACAATGCTGAATGGACAACCTATCTATTATTGTGTCTTAAAGTTAAGAAACCGTTTTTGGATTTCAAAAAGAAAACTAAACAACTTTGCTGACAATTACATAGTTTTTGTTTGGTCAGAAGAGTCCTCCAAATCTTGTTGTCTTGGATTCGTGATTCCTTTCAAGAATTTTTTCGTTTTGAATCTGACGCGAGAATAAAGGATAGGCTCATTACATTCAAAAAAAGATAGATGAATGTACCATACAAAATACATAATTGAAGTAATTGAGCGTGAGAGCCAAATGACTCGAAAGATTCATGTTTGGTTCGGGAAGAGATCATGGAAATTTTGAAAGGAATGGAAATAATCTACTTTCATTAAGTGATTTATTAGATAATCGAAAGCAGAGAATCTTGAATACTATTCGAAATTCAGAAGAATTACGCGAGGGAGCCATTGAACAGTTGGAAAAAGCCCGGGCTCGCTTACGTAAAGTAGAAATGGACGCAGATCAGTATCGAGTGAATGAATACTCTGCGATAGAACGGGACAAATTGAATTTGATTAATTCCATTTATACGACTTTGGAACAACAAGAAAATAACAACAAGGAAACTCTTCGTTTTGAACAACAAAGGGCGATTAATCAAGTCCAACAATGGGTTTTACAACAAGCATTACAAGGAGCTTTAGGAACCCTCAATAGTTGTTTAAACAATGAGTTACATTTACATACCATCAGTGTTAATATTGGCATATTGGGGGCAATGCAAGAAATAACTAATTAATCCTTCTACTGTCTCCTATAGGCATTATTTTTTCTTTTTATTTTCGAATTAGAATTAAGAAAGACGCATGGTAGCCATTCGAGCCGACGAAATTA